TGGTTCTTTCATTGTATTGATAGAAGTCTAACTAGAAAAGCATCCTTATAAGACTAAGTAAGAAATAAATAATCGTTGGTTTTTCCAACGAACTACATGGGAAAGGAAACTCCTTTCTTTTTTTTCCTTAGCTTTATCATATACGTCCATCATTAGGCGGTACAGTAAAAGAAAAGCATAAAAGCGTTTTTTGTACCAACAAAATCTCTCGAACCAATCTTTCGGAAGAGGGTCCTCCTCACAACCCTGAAGAGCGTTTACCAGCGATTTAAAGAGCCACCGAATCAACTTCAACCTATATATGAATTTATGAGGATCGAATATATAACATAGAATGGTCCATAGAGATGGCATTTTCACTTTATTTTAGAACAACCCCCTGCCCGAACCGTTCTTAAGACCACCAAGCTCTCTCGAATGAGTTCCTTATTTTTTTTAGATTTATATTTCAACATACACCGTGCGCTTTTTCCTAATAAGATTCGAAATCTTGTGGCTAGAGTGTCCTGAAAATCTATGTGATGGGAAGAAGTGGCATTTTGAAGTGTTGCTGGCTTTACATTTAGGTTTCGGCATAACAAAGCTTGTACTGTTTTTTCGCACTTAGGCACACAGCGTGCCATTGGTAATGATTCTACTATGGTTCCACAAATTCGCAAGCTGATCCTAAGTAATCGTTGTTGTTCAATGGATTCCGGAGGAACTACTTCGTTAGGATTGGGGAATTGCTGCGATTCTTCCTGAATAGCCTGGATTCTCCCGTCGAGAGTCACTTTGAAAGTCTTACCTAAACTCTTCCGACTTAATATGATAAAGCCTATAAAACAACGAGCTACTATCATTTCTTCATTATAGATTGAGATCTTCTTCGAGCTTAATACACAAATAGATAGAATAGCAGCAAATAATATCTTTTTAGCCTGCATATTATTGAATCTCATTTTTTTCTTGTTTTTATTTTCAATTAAATTAAATTGTTCAATCATTTGAACTTTGACTGCTCCCCCCCCAAAAAAAGAGAGACTGATTCTGACTATACCAATTCAGTAAATCACTGGCTTTTTTGGTCCAACCAAGAAATACATGGGAGGTTTTGTAAGATTCTATTTCTATACGAAATTCTCAAGCTGATCCTAAAGTTTGCCCCGAAAATGCTCCACAAATCCAATATACAAATAGGAGTTTGAACCAAATTCTTGGAGCTGAGTGTTCCAAGTTGTCAGATTTGTTTGGAGCAAACTTTTGTCAAAAGGGGTTTGAGGGTTGGATAACCGTAAAGTTTCAATTTGCTCCTCCAAAAAGGAAAGAGCTTCTTCTCGGATTGCTCCCTCGTTAAAAGGAGATTCCTTAAAAATTGTGGACAAGTGTGTATCAGGTTCCTGGAGCATTAAATTTAAAAGACGTTCCTGTATGTTAGCCTTCAATTCAAGTACGTAAATGTCAAATATTTCAAACTTCAGAGCTGATTGATAGTGTGGAATGGAAATTGTATTATTTAAATGGTCCCGAACCAATGCCTCATATTGGCCGGGAGTTTCCTGAGGAGGCAACCGATCAATTTCTCGGTTTTCGAGTAAACGAATGCGAGCATATAGCTCCATTTCCAAATCAGGGTTTATATTTCCAAAAAAGGATAACAGATTTTCATTTTGTGGTTCTGCATTAGGCGGCCATCCCATATTGGAGTCAGAAGGCGAAGAGGGAATAGTGATAGTAGTGGAACTGGAGTCTGGTTCGGAAGAAAAGCTTGAATCAGAGGCAAAGAAAATTAAAGATACAGTAAGAAAGGGAGTCAAAAAAGAAAGCGATTCCGCCCGAAGACTGAAGGCAAAGGTATAAATCACAAGTACCAATAACAAATAGACCCCTTTACGAATGATTGGACGACATTTCTTCTGGTAACATATACTGACAAAAATACAAAAGAGAAGCACAAAGAAAGACCAAAATAACGAATAAGGGTTGATAAATTCCGTGTTTTTTTTTATAAAATGCGCGCATATGATGCCTAAAAAAATTGTAGCAGCTCTTATACCCATTTCACAAAATTTAGCTCCTTCTATCATTTAAAAAGTCTCATTTAATTTCTCACGCTTTAAGATTTGATTTATAAAAATCTTTTCTTTTATCCAACGTCTATTCTTTCATTTCATTTTATTTTGGGGTGAAATCCCTTACCTTATTTTATCTTCTCTTATGATATTTCTAAAACAGCGCTCCATAAGAGCTCTCAATCGCTAATGAGAGTGCTTTATGTTCTTGACTTGAGTTGAACTCTTGTCCCAAGCTTCTCTATCTCTATCTTTTTTGCCTTGAGTGTCTGGTGGGGCCCTAGTTGATATAAAAAGTATGCAATTAAAGAAGAAAGATCGGGTTCGTTCACTGCTAAACAAGAGTTCCGAGTCTCCTATTCAAATATATACCCGGGATCCCTCATCAGTAGATCCACTTTAGAGCTCCAACAAGTAATCCAATCCATCCCAGTAAGTTCTAATTCGGGTAAACAGATAAAGAAAGAATCCTATAGGAAAATTCTAATGGAAACTAGTGAATCACCCACTGGCTCACCCCAATTAAAAGCCAACGTACATCCCGTGCTCCGAAACCGATCGTACTAGAAAATCCCTATTGACGTTTCTATGATCACTTAACAATATTTGAAACTAGGGTTTTTAGTCACAACCAAAACAACTAACTAAAAGTAAAACCAGAAAGACCCCTAACATCTGCATCTAACAAGCTCCTCATAGCATCAGGTGGAGAAGGCAACATTTCGAAATCATCATCTATCTCGCAAGCAGCATTTGCTTAACCAATCCGCACAGAAATTTCCTTCCCTATAGGTGTGATGCAAAGTACAATCCCAATCTCTGTTTAAAAGGCTCCTAATATCCAGAATAAGACAGCCAAGAGGATGTAAAACCACGTTACCATGCTGAATAAGATCAATTGCTACAAGTGCATCTGATTCACAAAAAAGCTTCCGATAACCACAACTCCATGCAAGTTGCAATCCACACCTTATAGCTTGTAATTCTGCTTCCATATTCGAACACACTCCCAGATGGAGTTGAAAGCCCATAAGCCAAGTACCAATAGAAGAACGAATCAAGCCACCTGCCCCGGCAACTCCCGGATTACCTTTCGCAGCCCCATCCGTGTTCAGTTTAACTACACCATCCCCCGGTGCTACCCATTGAATATGAAGGTCAGCTTTATTAAGAGCCGAGCAGTTGCCAAAAGCCTGCATAACTTCAATTGCAGAAGACATAATGTTTGCTAAAATGGAATGAGTCTCCAAAGAAGTATCCTCATCTTTCATGGTGTATGAGCATCTTATGGTCCAAAGCCGCCCAAGCGTAATCGCAAAAATGATCCTCCACTCCACGCCAGAAAAGAGAACTTTCGATCCCAAATTTTCATCCATCCATGGAACTAGAGATTCTTCAGATAGAGCTGCACCAAACTGCTGCCAAACCTGTTGAGAAAAATGGCAATCACGTAAAATATGAATTATTCTTTCCTCACCTGCACCACACAGCCGACAGTTGGGATCAAAACCCATACACCATCTCGCCCTTATAGCCTTCGTTAATAGCCTGTCTCTCCGCACCAACCAAAGAAAGTGCAGCCAACGCGAAGGAAGAGGTAGCTTCCAAAACCATCTCCAGTTCCCTCCCACCGGTTCAATCTCTTCAGCGATCAAGGCATCATAGGCTGACTTAGTAGTAAAAATCCCATCAGGGGTCAGCTTCCAAATATTTTCGAATAGGCTCCTCCAGTAACCATGGGTCATCCCAAAACCTTATGCTAAGTACGTCACCAACTCTCCATTTAAAACCTGCAGTCAAGCCCAACAGGCCTTTCATCAAGCCTCTCCAAGTGAACGACCATGCCGATGAACCACCTGGCATGTCTTCTATAAATCTGAAAATATCATCTCCCACCCTATATTTGGCTTTCAAGAAACGAAGCCAAAGGCTATCATTCTCCGTAAAAAATCGCCATGCAGTTTTTTGTAACAAAGCTTGATTATGTAGTTCCAACTCAACCCACCCCTAGCTTTAGGGCAACATACATCCTTCCATGCCACCAAATGGACACCCCTTTTATGCTCATTACCACCCCATAAGAAGCGATTGTTGAGACTATCCAAGACCGTTGTGACATTCTTAGGCAAGCACATGGTCATCATCTGATAAGTGGGAATTGAGCTAGTGACTGCGCCAACTAGAGTGGCTCGACCAGCAAGTGAGAACAGTTTCGATTTCCAACTTGATAAGCGCCCCTGTACCTTCTCAATAATGTCCTGAAAAGTTGCTTTTGTCACTCGGCCATGAATAAGAGGCACACCAAGATACTTGCCCAAATCATTTGTTCTAGGAATACCCAACAAGGAACTCATAATACGAGATCCCGCTTTTGCTTTGGGAGAAAGACAAATTTTTGACTTATCATAACTAATCTTCGCACCAGAGGCCTGACAAAATTCATCAAGCACCGCCTTGATCTTATAGGCTTGGTCTTCCCCCGCCCTACTAAAAAGGAAAAGATCATCTGCAAAAAACAAATGCGAAATACCTGGACAATTCTTCCCAGCTTTGATAGGCTTCCACCCACCATTTCGGACCTCACGATCAATCAAATGTCCCAAGCGCTCCATACAAAGAACAAAAAGATATGGAGACAATGGATCCCCCTGTCTCAACCCTCTTTGCGGTTTAAAAGAATAATATTATCAGCAGCCTGTCTACCAGGAATAAAGCTCACCTGCGTTGGAGCAACCAGATCATGCAGAAGAGGCCTAATTCGATTCACCAAAATCTTGGTGATAACTTTATAAGCAAGACAAGACAAACTGATAGGCCGAAACTGTTTTAAATCTTCTGGGTTGTGAACTTTCGGTATGAGAACCAATAGTCTTTCGCTCAATTCAGCTGGCAAGGCTTCATTTGAAATAAAGCTCGTTTCACTTCAGACATGCTAATAGAAGCATCAAGTAATGGGATTTGATCCTCCGGTAACCTTGGGCAATCAACAACCAGCTTAGCCAACTCCAAACTAGTATCTTCCGTAAATAAACGAGCATAATACTCCTTCACCATGGATTTCAGCACTGTCTGATCCAAAACCCAATCCCCATCATCGTTTTTAAGCATCGAGATTTTATTCCTTCGTCTCCTACAGATTGTTGACAAGTAGAAAAACTTAGTATTTTTTTCCCCTGCCTTATACCACTTTACACGGGACTTTTGGAACCATAATAACTCTTCTTGTTCCAAAATTTGATTGTATTACAATAATAATTCACGCTCCAGGTCCAGCAATCTATTAGATTGAAATCTTGCCAAGGCTCGCTGCACACCAAGCACTCTTGCTCGCAATAATTTTTTCCTCATTGCCAAAAATCTCATCATTCCACTTTCTCAATGCCGCAACTAACAGATTAGACTTGGTAACCAAATCCCCCTCCACTTTTTGCCAGCAATTAACTATGTAATCTGGTGCTTCTTCATGTTTTAACCACATCGCTTGGAACCGAAAGGGTCTTTTCGAAGCATCCGTATAAACTTCCTCCTTACACTGTATATAAACTTCCTCCTTACACTGTACAAGTATCGGGCAATGGTCCGAATAGAATCTTGGTAAATGTTTCACAATGGCCTCCGGGAAAAGTATTCGCCAATCAGCATTTGCAAGCGCTCTATCTAAGCGTTCATGAATGCGAAGTCCACCATGTCTTCTATTCGTCCAAGTGTAACTAGGTCCTTGAAAACCAAGGTCCGAAAGTCCACAATTAGCAATCATACTGTTAAATCTCACACATCGATTTATGGAAACATTGGCAACACCCCACTTCTCCACACTACTACTCACATCGTTAAAATCCCCTATCATCATCCATGGCAACCTGACTCCAGAAGCAAAATCTTCCATAGCTTCCCATAAGCGTTTTCTTACTGCTAAGGTAGGGCTTGCATAAACCGCCGATAGAAGCCATTGTTTTTCCTCACCCACGCTAACAATCGCATGTACAACTTGCGTTGATGAGAAAATAATTTCCAAACTAACATTCTGTCCCTCCCAGCACAGCCACAAACCACCCGAAAAACCTTCCGGATCAACAATATGGAACTCTGAAAACCCAAGTCTACGAGCAACATTCACTGCACGTTCGCCCGAAATACGAGGTTCAACAACAACAAAAATATAAAGGCTCAGAGTCTACTTTTATAACTTTCAGCCAACAAAGATCCAATGTAAGTCAGACTTCCAGGCGCATCAGAATCTAATCGGTCTATATAACCGCAAAAATTATATACTATTTCGTCGGAAAGCTTTGGAACCAGCTCCCCTACTATGGAATAGTAGGATATTCATTAATAAAAACGATCATCCACACCCGGAGTATTACGCTTTCCAGGCGAAGCAACATCAAGTTTATGATTCAAAATAGTATCAAGATTAACAGCCATCTTAATACTATCCATTTGGGTTTCAGGAACCTCTGTATGCGTTTGGGGATCCCTGGTCCTATGATCCGATGATTGAGTGGCTGCAATTTGATCATCAACTAAACCCATACCACCCAATACATCATCATCCACTAAAGAAAGAGAATCCAACATTACAACATTATTTCCCGAAAAATCACCACTATTAATAGACCCAGATTTCCGATTCACCACCTGCCCCATTTTAGTCACAACAGGCCTAACCGAGTCCGCAGCAGCCATCATATTTCCCGATGTTCTTGCTTTGGTTAACACCTCTTTACCCCCCGAAAGTTTCTGTCTAGCAACTTGAGCACCTCCTTGTGCTTTACTTTTCCCAACTCCAACACCATTTTTCCAGTGAGTACCATTTGACTACTTAGAAATAGTCTTAGTAGTAGTTCCAGTATGTCCATCCGGAGCCTGAGGCCTAGAAGTATGGACAGGCTCATCAATACTCTCTTACAATATTTGAAACTAGGGTTTTTAGTGCTTTTATTCCTTCTTTTTTGAAAACAGCTATAGTACTGATAGTTAAAGCGCTTCTTCCCTGGCCCTTACCTGAGAATAGCAAGACACCTGAGAATAGCAAGACTGAAGACTGACCCAATCAGCAGCATAACTCTTTTTCATTGCTTACTTGTTGATCACTTGCTTGATTGCTTTTAGGACATGGCAGAGCGAAGCGAACTCCTCCGGGCCAGCAAACCTACGATAATAAGGCAGCTAACACACAAAGACCTTAAAGCCTTCCTTGAGGGCCTAGTTTACTACAGGGGTTTACTTCCTTCAATAGGTAGACAGACAGAACAAAGGTCCCTTCCGTACGAGCTGGAACTTGAGGAGCGAAGCGAACCCTGCTAATAACCTTCTGGCGCCTAGAGACGAGTGACCGCATTCAACTAGGGTCACTCGGAACGGTCATACTACCTTTACTTTTTCTCCTACCTTTCTTTCTAGCCTGTTTTTTTGTTTCGGTTTTTGTTTTATTCTTTCCTGAACGAACTTACTTTCTCAAAAGCGTTGAAAAAACCCCGCGTGTAATCCATGTAAGCTGTTTGCTTATTGAATAGTGAACTGCCCGATTAGATGATCTTAGGCTCTCAGTGAATGAGTAAAAAGCAGTTCAAGCAAGTTAGGGTGATGCAAGTGAAGTAGAAAAAAGGCTAACAAGTGGCATTAGATTAGCTCGGAGCTCATTTGATTGCGTCTTGTTCATTGCCATTGATCGATGTGAAATAAGCGCTGATTAACTCGCTCTTGAGGGAGAAGACTCAATCCCTTAACATATAGCAAGTAAAGGAAAGAATAAAACCTCAACCGAAACTATAAAATCAAGGGAAAAAGAAAAAGAGACGATTCCACATGTCGAGGTCGAAATGGGGTCTATGTATTGTATTTCCCTACTCACCGTAAGCTGCCTTGTCCTATAAAAAAGATAGACATACCATGGACTCTGTCCTAAGGGCCTTCGTCCCCGCGCAATTCAGCTCTTCTGTAACGGTAAGGAACCACCACTATCTTCTGGCTCTGAGGCGGAATTGGCATCGTGCTGCCAGAGGAAAGCGAATGTACCAGAGTCGCTTCCAACCCCTGCTTATAAAGCGAAAGGAAAGGGAAAGGAAGGGATATACCCGCTAGCAAACAACCTCTTTGAAGTGCCTTTTTTTAGAAAGTCTATTCGAGTTCGTCTGACTTGAGTTTAGCAAATGAGTATAGGAATGCTTTGAAAGTCTAGTAGTATGTAAAGGTACCCGTCCCTTCTGCTTTTCAGGGGCATGACTGACACATAAGGAGTTTTCCAAGGTATGAAAAGAGGCATGGGATTTACATGGAACTTCTCTACTAGGGGCAATTGTCTCTGTAACCAACACCATTAGACGCTGTAAGTAGGATGCTTTTTTCAATATCTTAGCCAAGAAAAAGAAGCTCTTCAAAGTAGATTCAGGTTTTGCAATCCTCAAGAGGACTTGGGGATAGAGCAGGGACTGATTTGAGAGAGAAGGAGATGATAGATGACCTACAACATCTTCTTTCGCAGGAGGAAATTCCTTGGCTTCGTTCGGGTAGGGAGTGGATCTTTCTTATCATATTTCGAATGAGATTTCTAACCGGAAACGCAATAAGACAGCAGACCAAAACCAGGCGAGATACTAGCAGTCCAGTAAAAGAGCGGAGAGCTAATTCCACTGTCTATCTCGAAAGCGACAGACAAGAACAACTCCCTATACTCTAGGCGGGGGAGCTCACTGGAAATAGATTCCGCTGAACCAACCCTAAGGCTAAAGGGCGATAGTCAAATCCAACAATTTACAGGCAACTTGTGGGTAGTCTTATCTATCTCACACTGTCAAGACCCGACATTTTAGAAGACGATTCGCCGACATGAAGTCAATTCTACGAAAGGTACAGAAAGCCACAACTCCTTCCCTAAAAGGTCTAGATTTCACATCACTTGAATTAAATGCTGAAGCTATTGAACTAACTCCTCGACTAGTTGACATTTTAGCTGACATGAGAGAATCGATTGCTTATCACCCCTTTGCGACCAATAGCTCATATGCTTGCTTAGCTGTGGAACCTTATATTATAACCGTTCGTGTGCCATATAGATTCCCAAACCCAGTAAAAATGGCTAGAAAGTCAAAGACTAGATTCAATCTTTGCCAGTTTCATGATTTGTAGTTACGCTTGAGAACGTACTGATGGGAATGACGGGCACTGCATCTTAAGATGCCGAAGACGAGGAAACTTCAACATTTACTTCAGTCTCAACTAGACCTATACCCTACTTTTAAAAAGCGGGATTGCATGAAGCACGGATTGAGAAAGAGTTCGACGCCCTGCCCCCTTATCTTTCACTCCTCGGTAACTAGCTATGGCTTTCAACAGCTTGAGATAACCCAGTCCAGTAAAGAATCGATACTCTTAAGTAAAGAATCGATACTTTTAATAGATCCCCTGCTTCCGTTGCTGGTAGCGTATTCCCTGCCTATCGTTCTTCTTTGTTGGATAGTTATTCCTAAGACTTGTCCCCCATCTCTACCACGCTTTCAAGCCAAAGTTTTTCTAAATCCCTAGATTCCCTGCTCTTAGGAAAGCTTTACATTCTATTCTGTCTGTGCTATGCTAGCTAGGCTAAGCTCAGTCTTAGAAAGTAAGACGAGGGAATATTCCTTAGGCTCGAAGGCTTATCTGCGAGTGGGAAACCATTAACTAGCTGCACGAGTTGGATAAGGATTTACCTTCTATTCAATCCTAATACTCTTCTCTTAGATATTCATCTACGGGAAAGACTAAGGAAACTATCGCTATGGCCAATAGAAGATTGATGGCTTTTTTCTCACTTGATGTATAGATTTTCAGTTGAGGATCAATTTAAATACCCAATCAAATAAATGACGAGCCCGAGCCGGTCTTTGAAAGTTCAGGGAGATGCTTTGGCTTCGGTGATGGCAGACGGATCCCTTCTAGCGCTAGCGAGTTGGTTAATTTCTTACCTTGTACGGATTGCTTTAGGTCTTCTTATCCAATAGAATTCGACTTTGATAAAACACCGGGAAAAATGCTTACTTTGACATTTCCGCTAATAAAGCTCATTCAAAATATTCTTCTTTGATAAAACCCCGTCTTTTTTGGATACTTATCGATTTCCGCTAATAAAGCTCAGTCGAAATAGATCACTTTGATTAAACCCCGGGAAAAATGGTTATTTTGACATTTCCACTAATAGAATATCATAAAAAATGTCCAAAAAAACATACTTTTTCCACTGGGGTAGATAAAACTTTTCTAATTTTCAAGGAGCTCTATGAGTGAAATTAGCAAAATGCACTTTTGCCGCTATATGGGATACCACTTTTTTCATTTCAATCGGCATCGTAGAGGTAAAAGCATCGAGTAAGCTTTTTCCACTATAGCGGATATAATAAATGGAATTGAATTTCAGTTCCTCTGGTAATCGAAGCATTGTTTGGATCCGTACCCGACTGAGCTGTAATAGAACCTTCAGAGCTATAGACTGATCCGTAGTCTTTCATTCCCCGCTTTCTGTCCCTTCCACGGATTATAGGCACACGAGAAATAGGTAATTCAAGGTATCGTATGGATGTTCTTGTTCTTCTCCCCCGAGGGTGATAGAATAAGCTGTTGTCTTTAGCCCTTGAGATGGATGTTCAATAGTTTCTGATGAACTCGCCTCTGAGAAAGCTTCTTTTGAAAGCAGAAGTGAAAGCCTTATCGAACTGTCTATCAGAAGTGCTTTCTTAAAAGTGAACGATTTCTAATTCGATTTAGTAGTTAAACCAACTCGCTCGATGCCTATTTTTACTGTATTTTATCCAAGTTTGGGATTTTCAATTCCCTTTCCTGAACCAGCTCGTGATGGATTGCTTAAACTTTATGGAATTGATTTACAAAGTTCTATTATTACTCGGGCGTAAAGATCGGCTTTAACCGAGACTACCGCTCGTAAACATTCCCCAGATCTGGGTTTGGTAGCGTAAGGAAAAGCCTATCTATTGGTTCATCTTCCTTATCTTTCTCTTCAACATTCTTTGAAGTAAAGGTCTCTGTAAGAAGTAATTTCCATGCCCTAAACTCTCTATCCATACTATCCAGCAAAGTTTGAAGTAAGTCTCTTTCAGCAACTGTAGCCAGATAATCATTCCTGTCTTTCACAAGGATATTGGCTTCACCATAGACTTCTTTACATTTTTGATTGTATTGTAATTCACGCTTCTTGGCAAGTTTAGCCTTTTCAATTTGCAGGACTGCAACTTTAGCCATATACTCGTCAATCTCGGCTTGAATAGCCAATTCCCTCTCTGAAGGCATCATGGAGTTATATAAGTCTGTGGCTTTGTCGTCAAGGTCCTTTTTCCGCGCCATATATCTTTTTTTCTTCTCATTGATCGAACTGGCTCAAAGTTTGGTTATACCTGTCGAGAAAAGAATCAAACAACCTTGGAAAATACCGCCAAAATGGAGCTTCGGTATCATCAAGAACGTGACCAAGTCTGAGCGTAGGAATAGATAGCAGTGCGATGGGTAGTTGCAACAGCTATGTCGACATTGGTGATAAACTTGTAAAGTTCATCATAAGCTTTCTTCAGGTAAGGAATTACAGCAACCTCGTCAAGAGACACCTCATTGTCTTTTGGTATAATGTTATAAATGTAGTTCTTGAGAATCTTGCATTTTTGTGAGAGAGGAGCTTCATTTAAGAAAGAAGGAAGCGATGAAGTTTCAGCTACGGCAGGAGTTGATCCAAGGAAACGTCAATACCGCTTGTCGCCTCGTTGTGCAAGATGGGGATTTCTGATGGCGCCATCATGACCTCTCTCTGAAGGAATAATGCCAGTAGTAGCTCCAGGACAATCAACAAGATGAGGACTATTAGGATTGTAAGCCATGTCTTCCCAATTCTTAATCAAGACATCATTACTTGGTTGCTCAAATGAATCCAAATAACTCAAAGAGAAGCTGTCATCCAAGAGGAGTGAAGCGGCTAAATTGATGGCCGACTCCTTTGATGCAGTTGGGATAGTCTCTTGATTTGATGAAGTGTTAGGATCAGGAGAACAAGTGGGCGAATAAGATGGAGAATCCGTGTCCATGAGGTCGCTTGTTCCTTGTTGTGATTCAGCAGGGCCGCCAGATAACTCCTTTTGCATCGGCATTGCTTTCTTTTTCTTCGTGGAAATTGATTCAGTCTTCTCTTTTTCACGAATAGGAGCAGAACGTTTTGATGCCGTTTGCCTAGCCACAGAACTAATCTTCTTGGCATCCCTCCTGGTAGGAGCAAATGAAACTTCCTTGATTCTTAGCCTATTCTATTCCCGTTCGTGAGTGAAAAGGAGGTGCTACCTAAAATCCCGGTATGTTATACGCGGATAGAAAGTCAGTACCATCCCCAGGTTAGTCCGAGTATCCGTTCCCAGTAGCCGATTTTGTTCTGCAATAGGTCTACCTTAACTTCTTCCTCACTTCTTGGAATAAAGATTGGTCAGGTAGGGGTCAGGTAGGGTTGGTTTGAAGATCTGCAACAAGTGGGATAGACCTCAAACTGTAAAACGGAATCAGAGATAGGCTTTGTTTGTGTAAAAACTTCCGAAAATGATTTTGCAGGTATCAGAGATCATCTGCACCTCTTTTCGTGGGATTTACTATTGCTAAAGCGCATGTGTTCTAAATCGCCTATGTATATGCGCATGAGGAACTGCCATCCCAGACAGGAGATAAAGCCAAGGAATTGTTTTTTCCCGATAAAGCTTTCGAGATGGAGATGTCAACATTTTCATTTTTTTTTTAATTCGATTTCTTACTCGGGCTTTACTTTAGGGCGCGGAAAAGGCATATAGAATGTTAACGGCTGAACCCTCAGTCCAGTGCTTCGAATCCACTGGAAAGGAATCCTAACCCGTCCTTAACAAAACGGTTGAAAAAGGGATAGAGCTATTTTGCTTGCTTGTAGTGGGAGACACATTTCTCTATGACCGGTCATTCTCCATACCCATGACTCACTCTCCCGGAATAGCCTAAAGCTCAAGCGGATTCATTCATAAAAGCAAGTCAACCTGAAATGCAAAAGCAGATATCCCAACCAAGGTGGAAGACAAGTTAGTTGGGTCATTTTCAAGTTCAGGCTCGTTAAGACCATCAAAAACTAAACTCTCACGCTCAAGGGATTTTCCTGGAGCCGGTAATGGAGAAGTTGCGGATAGAAAGCTCAGCTCGAGTAAAAATTTAGTAAGCATTTGTATCAGTTTTTAAATTGTTTAACCAGTTATTCATTTCTGGGGCAATGACGTATTTTTTAGCCAATGATGGATTTCGCATATTCCATATGAAGGATTTCAATTAGCCGAACCAGAGGATCTAGCACCCATCATGGCATCCCTAAAAGACAGGGCAGGTGAGAAGAAGAGGGTTGGATCCCGTAAAGTCAGTCAAGGCAGTCGGCGGGGAGCCTTAATAGATATGGAAGAAGAACCTAAGGGAGGAGTTCACAAGCGCTTTCATTCTTTCTTTTTAAGTTCTATATTTCGATTAATTGATTCTAAATAAATAAATATCGTAATCTCGTAAAGTAATCTACAACGAGAATCCCATTTCCTTCACGCATTGGAGGGGGAGTTCTACTGGGGATAGATATGTTATCATCTAATTCTAGGGAAGAAGTCTCTATTGGCTCAGAAGCAGTAGTAGTTAAGATCTTTCACTAAGGAAACTCTAAAGCTTACGGGCGAAATGTATGTAGTTCAACCCTAAATGAACAGGCCCTTTTATTAGGGTTATAATGAAAGGCCGGGAAAACCTTACTTGATGTCAGAGATTACATTACATAATTTCAACCTATTGATTCGAGGAATAAAAAAAGATTAATTTCTTGTTCACAGTTCTAGAGACAATTCCATACCCCACTCCCCCTTTCCTATAGCCTCTTTTGAAAAGAAATTCCTAACAGCAGTAGTAGCAAAAGAAAAGGCTTAAGCCATTGTTGACAAGAGCCGAGCCAAAGCTTAAAGTCTTGCTCAATTCCATCAATCCTGTATGTATGCCTTGGGTTGGTCTTTCCTCTGTAGCTTTCCTATGCGAACGAATAGAATCAATTGGTGAGTCAGAAGACCGATATCCTTTTTTCTAGCCCTTGAGTTTATGCCTTTGGTTTAGTTTCACCCGCTTCTCTTCCATGATCTTGCCTAGAAACTGATTCTGTTGTTAGAGCTCTTGTCGGACTAACTGACCCGGAAGCTCAATCCCTTATAACTCGGTGAAAGGCAAACTCCTCATCAAAGAAGGCTCTACAAGACCTGCCCGCCTTCCCATTAAAGCTCTGGGACTGTGGGATTTCTTCTTTCTATTCCCCTTTCTGAAGTAAGTGATTTAATGGAATCTAATGCTAGCAAGATAAGGGAACCATCAGACAAGGAATGACTTATGCAATGGGCTGATACAGGACTAATTCCCAACCTTTCTTGATTAGAAAGAAAGGGCGTAGAAAAAAACTACTAGGCATAGAAAGAGATATGATAGAAATGCCCCTCAGACGCCAAAGTAACTTCTCTTGATCGAAAACCCGTCAAATTGGTATCTACTCAATTGTAGCTAATAAAAAGAATTCGAAATTGTTCACTTCGAACCGGCTAAAGGGCTTTGAGTCGAAAAAGCTGAGTTGCTCTCGAAACCAACCGGAAGAGCAGCTCTAAGGCTTGCCTCCATATAGAATAGAATTTAAAAGAGTCAACCTAGTCATTCAGTTTTAGAGAAATCTTCAAGCATCGTTTTTTATTCAATTCGAATCAAACCTCCCACAAAACCACTAGCAGGAAGCTTCACAAGGGCGATTCCCCACTTGGATGCGTAACCAAGTTATGTATTTTATCTTATATATGATATGAAATATTAATTCTCGTACGCTAGAAGTAAAGAATCTATACGAATTAACTATTCATTCCTTACTGCTATTCCTACGCTTGCTTCTCCTGAGATCTTCTTGATCTTCTTCTCGTGAGTAGCATGTGGAGTAACTCCCGATATAGCAAGGACCAAAATCTTTATCTTGCCCGGAACGGGTCGACTCATCAAGAAGATGCCGAGCTGATTCTAAATCAATCCCAACGAATTCGAAAAATCGAACTGCTCGTTGTCTGGCTTAGCATAGTAGCATCCTCTTATTTGGATGCGCGTAAGTAGTTGAGTTGAGAAAATGCTAATCTCTTCTTCGATGATAAATTCCCTTATGTAAATCTTTTATCCCAATTTGTTACAACTGAGCAAAGCTATTGGCTTACAATCGTACCTTCAGAGCCTTATTAGGACACTACGCAAACGACACTGAGCATCAACATCTGTAGAAAATAGGGCCGTCAAGCCTCGACCAACCGGGACCAAGCGCTTCACCGGGGAAGGTAACTAATGATGGAGCCGCACATCGAAAGCATCTTAGGCCAGACTCGTAGGAAAGGCAACCCGTCACCATGGGAACGTTCATAAACTATCCCACGAAAAGAGAAAGTTAGGGATTTTAAAATCGGTAATCTTGCTCCAATACCCAACCAAAGGGCCACTGCAGTACCAATCAAAAAAACGGTTGTATAGATGATCGATCCAAAAAGAATAGATTCATCTTAAGTCAATTTACGAATATTTTGATCCGTTCTTCTTCTTTAGAGGCGTGCGGGCGATTAAGTAATTCGCAGGAATTTTAGCTGTCTTCACAGTCCTAGGCGCACTAGACTAGATTGGACATATTTTTCAGTATTTTGATGACCCGCTTTTGAGACTACTAAATGTAGGAATGAAAAAAACTGGAGAATTAGTAGGTAAATGTGGGAGAAGGGCATTTCAATATGTCCCAAAATGGTGTACCCAAAGGTAGAAGTCAATTGCAAAGGAAAGAATCTGGTGGAGCCGGCCAAGTCCGCAGCAGTTACCTAAAATTGTAGAGAAGGCCCAGCAAGTGAAAGCCCAACAGAAACCTACCAGCCCAAGTATTTTTGAAAAGAAGCCTGGAGAACAGGGAGTTTGTGATAAGCAGGGAAATGTGGTGGTGATTGTGGACTCTCAGAAAATCGTTCCAGAGAAAGTATAGAATCTGATGAAAGCTGTCTCTTCAATAAAGGTCTCTACTTACTATTCGTATCTGTACAGTTCTTGGCTATAGGAGTAGGTTCAGTCGCAGTTATAAAGTCAACGAGTTAGGAGCTCATACCGGTGTAAGCAGTGGATTTGAAAGCATGTGATTCACTTTTTTCCATTGGATTGGATGGTAGTTCCTCATGCGTAGACATCATAATCTGCTATTTTATTCCCGGGATTAAGTTATACTGACCATTCGATAGAGAGTTGAATCATTCAGCAACAGCCCTCTTTCTCTTACTCTGTCCCCAACGTTTTCTCCGACAGTTGCGAGACCGCAGCCTACGCATGGCAACTGCACTACTGGACACCAGGGTTTTGGGAGAAATCGAACTGAAACGTTATGAAATTCTCTTCAACATGAATTCTATTTTCTACTTACTATACGATATTTATTTATATAGCTATAGAATCAATGAATCGAAACTCAATTGCGAAATCAAAAGATGCAATTCGAATTCACAATACCGGACCTGGGGCAAGCTAATGAGCGTAGATACGAGCTAATGGCACACGAACGGATAATGGCACTCGCTCTATGATGGATTGGGCTACTTCCGCATCTTCCGAATCAGCGAGGAGAGTGGGTGGGTTTTATACAACTTCGAAATTGTTAACTTTACATTTTACCGTCTTTCCTAGAACGAAATCATCAACATCCAGATAAGTAAGAAAACAATACCTCATGAACAACTGAAGCAAGTAGTCCCCCCTTTTTATAGTCCCTGAGTGAAGGGCTTTCTTCTTTCGAAGGTGAGATACAACTAGGAAGAAAAATCCAATACCTTATTCACCGGAAATCCTTATTGAAGAAAGAGAGGAAGCCCCCAACAGCTACTCCAAATCCAATTGTGAAATCAGATGAATTAGCGGAAATAGAAAAGCTATGTCCCGGGAATAAAAGGAAGCGTATAAGATAATCAGCTATTCCCCGCTTTCTAGTTTCAAAAGAGCTTTACTCGTCTTCGGGGGTTTATGACGTGGGAGTTATTCTATTTAATACTAGTACTCCTAACCCCTCTGAGAAATAGCCCATAGGGCACTTACTCTACTGAACTCTTTTAAGATCTTCCTATGGGACCGGGCATGCGATATGCTTTCGAAGGGGTGATAGGCTCTATCCTCTTGCATGAACCGACTAACTTGCTTTTATTCATCTGGTAAATGAAAAGGCGGAGAGAGATCCTTCTTCAACAAACCCGAGGCACTGAAAGTCTTCGGACTCCTTTCCTTCATCAGACAAGTTCCTAGAAGATATGGCTTTCTACCCCGACTGAAAAGCTTTTTTACTTAGCTACAAGACCCTCTGACATATAAGCTCGTGTGCTATATTCTTTGATTTGAGCCTCTCGCCGACTAGTTAACGCTGGGGAGCTTTGAAGGGTAAGACCTCGAAATGATGTAGAAAGGAGTGGCAAGGGAGGATTCAACACTTAGGGCAAGCAAGCACGAAGACCTTAGTTTTAGTACTAAACGGGGGATGTGCTTTCACAAGACTTTTCGCTTTACTCGTCTTCGTGGGTTTATGGCTTTTTTCTCACTTGATGGATAGATTCTCACTTGCTTGAGAAAAACGATTAAGGAACTTTGGCCTTTTAGAGCCTTTTTGTTTGGGCTACGGGAATGGAAGAAGGCTGGCTTAAGAGCGTGTACACCTATATCATCCGCTGGACTAACGGCAGTACCAATTCCACCCTCTTTCGAAAGACAGAAAAGAAGGTTCGGAAGTTAGTTGGGTGATTAAAGTTCAGGAAAGGAGTGCCTATAAAAAGGCCTAGCAACTATCAAGTCAAAGGCGAGATTCAACGCCATAGCTTCAGAATTCGATAAGGCTTAGCTGCAAGACCCTATACGGACCTTAGGCGCATAGTAAGGGGAAGAGACAGAAGGTCTGGTGGCAGAGTTCACTCAAGTCCTTAACCCCAAGTACGGAATACAAGATTCATCCTCTGGTTTTCTGCTTGCTCGAGAGCGGGTTTAGGGGATGTCAGAGCGTGTCCGGTTGGTTGTGGATGGGTTTTCTACGGGATGGTCATAGGACCTATTCCTCATAGAAGATATGAATAAATTCTCATAATAAGAAGGAAATTTACTCAAAATCTGATCTCCTGAGTACAGAAAAATGTGTCACATCATGAATCATCTTCAGCCACAAGCACAAGCCCTTTAGTTCTCACGGATTCATTCAGAAACTGGGAAAGATACCCGGAAGTAGGGAAAGCGGTGGGGAATCAAGGAAATCATAGCATCTCAGAGGGATCTTCTTCGCATGTAGCCCATTAAATTAAGGAAGTTGTTTAAGCTCATCCTTTGTTTATTGCGATTGTTATAAAAGCTCTTTCAAACAGGTGAGCTTTAAAATTAGACTTTGAGACTGATGGATGAGTAGGGGGCTTAACTTACTTATTTGTACTCCGAATCGAATAATCAGACCTAGGAAAAAGACCGATGTGGAATCTAATCTCTTAATAAAGGGATTACGCGGAGAAGGAAGATGCCGTGTAGCCGTTATCATCTGCTCGTGGTAATTGTCTAAAAGTAAGGGATGGGGTCACACTGCTTATAGTCCCGGCTGCCTTTTATTGCGCCCCCGTCTATTCACAGGGACATGGTGCAAGAGGATTTTAGTGTCGTGAGAAAGCCTACATTACCTCCATTGTGGTCAGCCAGATGCTTCGAATCAGGTCAAAGAAAATAGATCCACCTAGCTTTGCTGGTAATTTGAGTTTACAGAGAGATCCAACTAGGACTCCGAATACACTACTTACATAAGCAGGAACATGAGCTAGAGTTATAGGAACTCCTCTTGCTATAGGTTCTTCTGTCCCTCCTTCTCTATCTAAAAAGTGAGCTCGCTCTTCATCATACTGAATTTCCTACCCAATAAGAAGGGGAAGCAAATAGAATTGCCTCCATTATAAGAAGGGAAAGCAAATAGAATTGCCTCCATTCCCGGGGACTAAGAATCCACCTTAGACAACTCTAAAGCGCTGCCTATCCGAATCTCATAATCTGCATTTCATTGAGCTAACTCTAATATACTAACGAGCTAAGCCTTTGAAACCTATGCTCGTCAGCTAGTCTATTGAGCTACTGGGACTTCTGTTTAGCCTTCGTATTAGCTAAAGGTTGTAAATAGGGAGTGGGCTATTGGCTTACTTAAGTGATTTAATGGAATCCTAATCGACTACTGAATTCCCGAAACAAGAAATAGTAATCCGAAGAGGCTGATGCGAAAAGGTCTGTAAAACGAGGACTCGCTGATCCTTTCAAGATCTACAATCCCAATAAATGGACATATTAGAAGGCTGCCTATCTTGACTTACGTACGGCTCACCTACTGCGTCCCCTAACGGGCGGGGCCTATTCCCATTCACCGCGTAAAAGCTTGCCAACTCTTCTCCTACGGGCAATAATCACCTCGTAATCCTCAAAGCCTATTGGCTCACCTTCCAGTTCTTTCAGTCTGGGAGATAAAGTTTGAAGAATCCCCAAAGCCCTAGCGCCTACGGAAAGCTTAGAACAGACTCATATTACCGGGTACGCTAACAAGCGGTTTACGCTTTAGTTTCTACCGCTTTACTCCTGACGGACCCTAAGGCTAAGAGATCCCATAAACGTCTCAGCTACTATTTTTAATGCCCCCTCGTCTCGTCCCCAGGTGAGAGTAGCTATGGGGTCAAGACAAAGAGTTAGCAAGGGCTGGAATGGACTATAACAATTCTAGACGTGAGCTACTCAGACGGGACTGAAACCGGCCTAAAAGCAAAGATCAGACAAGATTCCTAAGAACATTTGTGAAGGCCAAGGCACGATCCTCCCATTATTAGTAGGTCTCCTTTCTTCGGTGCAGCTGATCCGATTGCTGGTCCACAAGCAAGGGCTTGAGAAGAAGCCGATTACATAAGGAGATTGCTTCCCAGGAATAGAAAATAGAAAGAAGACGAAAGAGTGCTTTACCCACCCCTAGATTAGATGTCCAGTCAACTGCGGCTAAGCCTTCTAATCCTTCTTTCACTGACTACTAGGCAAGGGCAATCGTTCACAAGAACAAGAGTCTTTTACATGAGCAGGAGTAGGGTGCTACTTCTCGGGCCCACATGCCATTTTAGCGGACATTGCTTCTACGTAGTTTCGTACCCTTGCATTGGAATAGGAAAGAAAAGCCTTTGAAGCTAGGTCGATCAAGGCAAGGGAATGAATGTAAATAGCTTTCTTTAGTAATGCAGATAGGGTAGATATTACAACAAGTGGCAAAAGTCCCCAAGAAGAAATAGGCAAGGACGGTACGGAAAGCATATTCAGAAAAGGAAGTCAGGGAAAGAGCTGCAGGAACTTAAGCTCGACGCTACGACCCCGCATTTGACTGTTCTTCTCACCCAAGCCAGGTACGGGAGCTAGTGCTTGCTATCTCCCATTTATTGATGTCTTCTCGTTGAATCTTGAGAATGAGAATGTAGGGATTGATTGTGAATCAGCAGCTTCCCAAAGTCCTCTTTCGTTGTATTGTTTATTGAAAATTGGATATGAGAGGAAAAGAACTCTGATTCAACCGTCCATCTTGCTACTTTAGTATTGCATTGAGCATGAATTTATTCTGAATCCAATTCTAATTAGGAGAAGGGGAATAAAACAATCGATTCTACCAACACAACTCTGAAGCTATTGACTCCGCAGCTAACTCCTCATGATTCCCAATCGGGGTTGTTCCAGGATCTCTGTATTGCTTTCCTAGCTCTGTATTCGGATTTGGGATGAGCTAGAGGCTCTGCCAAGTCAATAGAAAGCTCTTCAGACTGAGAGGGATTCATCTTTAGAGTTGGGGTTTGGCGAAGGTACCTCAAGCGAGGGTTTTGACTTCTCGATTGGCTAGCTAGCAGGTTTATCGGTTTTGATGGGGTTAAATTCCAAGAGTTAGTTGGAGTTTCAGTTTCCTATTAATCTGGTTGAGCTCTCGGTTATTGGACTAGGACTGGGAAGAAAGCTTTACCTTCTGCTTTCTTGCGAGAGAGGGTTTCATTGGTACTGCCTGCTAGACAAGAGATGCTTCTTCCCCTATACTCTTCCATAGGAGTCAATTCATAAAGAATAGGTTCTGCTCTTGCTATAGGTTCTCGCTAGCCTAGCTCTTTATTCGGAGCGGGGTTTGTGAGCAGAGATGACACTCGCTTGCTTGTTTTATCGAATCTGTAGTTTATTGGTTGACCTGGGGGAACAACTTATGCAACTCGCTACGCTAGCTAGAGAGGGTGAGCTCTTTCTTCATGCTACTCAGACAAGGAAAGCAGAATAAGTCCGAGCTCTGCCATGACCTCATAGTCAAGTAATGGCCAAAGATGGTGAGCGGACCTTCATCAATCACAAACCTTTGGTCCTCCGGTGTACTAAGCTTAACCAAAAAATAACCACTGACCAAATCAACAAGACCTAACTCACCTTTCGCATCCACAGTTTATGGAGCCGATCATGGAGAACGTTATAAGAGATAGAGCGCCCCATCAGTTTCACGATCAAGCAAGGCTACCATTGCTGCCGTATATGCCTTTTAAAACGATCTGACAGTGAGATTCTAGACCAGTTCTTCATTGTAGACACATGGATGAGGCCATCGTCTGTCTCAAGAGAACCCAGTTCATCATGCCTCTCCTCACCAGGATAACAATCCCCCATCATAGCGTCTCTAAAAGAGACTTTAGGAGCAGGCTGGTGACTCGTACCATTCTCAGTTAAAGCAGCCGCCTTGACCTTTTTCGCACTCCGTTGCAGATTATCCTCCTCCTCTCTGGAGAGTTCTCTCGCTTCTTTTGCCTCAGACATTTTATTTCGAGTACGCAAAAGTGAAAACTTCAATTAATTAAGTTACATTACATATAAGAACTTAACTTATACATCTTATCTCAATAGATATTTTGTGGGCCAAATAGTGAAATTCAACTAAAAATTTAGAAAACCTTATATATATATTATTCAAAAGTAAAAGAAGCAAGGTCTTGTCAGAGCCTAAACAACATCACGAGAAGATGTCTTCAACCAGCCCCCGTCATGTCTATTTCTAAGTAGCCTTAGCATAGAAACCCTCCTCTACTTAGGCTACGGAATCGAAGAGGGGAGGGGGCTCACTCAACATTTTCTAAGCAGTGCATTCTCGCCCACTTACTTATAGAGATAAACACGTCATCAGCTCCTGCCGAAAGCTGCTTTTCAACGTCAAATAAAGAGTAAATTGCGTAAGAAACATCTGCTCCTTCTTTCCTTTCTTTCGAAGTTTCTGACTTTAATAAGTAATAAATAATATTAGTTGTTGTTCTATGATTGAGTTTTCTCTGGATTGTATTCTTTCTTTTATTCGATTCAAGCTAGAGAATACCTTTTCTTAAGGCAATAAAGCCAAGAAAGTAATGTTGGCTGATTCCCGAGCAGCCTTGACGAGTAGCAATTACGGGCAAAAGAAAGATCCGCAGCAGCCTAGCCCTTTTCGATTATGCTCGGCGAATCGACACCATATCACACACAGAGGTAAGTAAGGAATGCCGTAAGGGATCCGAAGGGTACGGGTGGCTCGGCGAGGCCGGATGCCTTAGAGTTCGCAGGGAAATCAATCCCCACTATAGTGACACCTTCGTTTGCTAAAGCATCGACGGAACAAATGATGAGTATGTGAGTGTATTGAGGAGTCTTCTAGATGCTCATGATTATAAGCCCTGCTAAGTCGAATTCTATTCTTCATCGATTTTGGATGATTGGATTAATTAGGAGAGAAGTTTGATTGGATATAGGGGCTTGCTTGGAGGTTCTTAATGGAACCAGAGAGTCTCTGGCTTTGTCTATTAAAAGCAAAGTACAAGGTCTCATCTACTGATAGTCAATCTATCGTTTGGGACTTTTACAAAGGGAAAGGGGTGTAATCCAACGCTCTCTAAAGTAAGGAAGGGGTTTTCGAGCAGTACCGCACACGCAAAGACATACAACACCGACTATCAGGCAGGCTCACACTCATGCCGGGCCACAAAGAAGCAAGGCCGCTGAACCGCGGAAGGGATCTCCGGTCGGGCCAAAATCAATTGCTACATTAGGATTACACATTCCGATTGAAGAGCAAAATAGTTAAAGATTTCGGATTCGGATAAAGACATTAGAGAGATAGCCTTTATGATCATGCCCGAAGAACTCAGCCAGCGAGCGATCTCAGCCAAAAATAGCTACTCCCCTGACCTAGGGGACTGGACTGAAAGAAGGTAGGCTACTCCGGTAGGGTGTGCTTCATCGTGTAAAGCCTAAACATCATCGACACTCCGCAAGGGAAATATGTACCCACCGCTGTGCTGCCTTATGATCATGTCTGCACTCAGGCATGGATCCAAACACCGACCGTAGAGCGGATACGAGATTTAGATCTTAGGTCCGACAACGGATGAAAGGGCCACTGCCTAAAAGGACTAAATTGCAAGATAATATGCTGGACTTTACCTAAAATCCTGCAAAACCTACATCGGAACTAGCTGGAACTGGAAAAGCGGAGTTCCCGCACTGGTACGAGCAGAAAGTTCAAAATCAATCAAAATCGGCATTGACCTCGATGCCTAATTATACCTCGATTAGAATGAAGAGGCATTGGATGACCTTTTAGTATTCAAGTACTGAATAGAAAGAAGAAGGAAGACTTTTTTTTAGTATGAATGAATGAATAGAAGATATGAATCGAATCAGGGGATGGTTTCACCGCTTTCTCAACAGAGTAATTCAGTACGAGTTATGCCAGTTCTGAATGGCGGTAAGCGACGAAGCAGACTTTATATCAGCGCGTATCGATGCCGACTACCAACGACCCCACTTGGTTGACTCAGTAAAGCCCTCTTCGTCTGGTAGCAAAGCAGTTTAGCGATGCCCTAGCCGCGGAGAAGCGACTTTAGGTGAGGTTCTTTGCCAACTCTCTTACTAAATCGGCCTTCGCCCGGTATATGAACATCCCTACAAACTCTATTAACAAACAGTTGGTACGATCTGGAAAGCAAGTTGCATGAGCAATTCTATAGGACAGAACCAGATATTACAGTAGCCGATTTGGCAAGACTTAGTCAGCTCCATACGGTCGAAAAGTACATCGCGAGGTTTCAGCCTGTGATCTAAGCGTAGAATCGTTGAGAGAGGAGAGATGTTACTCTTGAGTTGGTTGACTATCTAACTCTGACGAGGCACGGAGTCCTAATGGTACCTTGCCACTGATGAGTTGACTTTGGAAGTCAGTCTAATCCCTATGAAAGAGCTTTTGCAGCCATTATAACCGGGGAAAGAAGTAATATGGAATCATCCATAGCGTAATACAATTCTATAGCCTTGATGGCTTCTTCCTTCGTCAACTGCACCTGAACTTAAAGAGCGTGGAGAGCTTCCCTCCTTTCGCTTGTAAGCCGCCGAATCCCTTAATAGCACAGGCTTTGTCCTCTGACGGCACATACTCTATCTATTAGATTAGTATGAGATAGCATATACTGATTTTCTATTCTTTCTGCGGTCGAGTTACCAAGTTCCTAAACTTCGGGATACCTAATTCATTTGAAAGGTTCAATTCCCCGGATATGTCCTTCGATCTGGGCTAGATCCTCAGACCATACTGAGCTCCCCGCCCAAACAGCTTAGTTGAGCCAACGAACTAGTAGATAAATCTTTACTTGCAAGAGTGAGGTGCATCTCCTACTCTTACTGGTGTGGTGGGGCACCTTGCTAGTTTAACCAGAACATTTGAAAAGCGTTAAACCCTACATTCTAGCTTGGGAAGGTATCCACGGCCCTATCCTTAAGCCCAGTGCTCGTCTGAATGGCTTCCCTTTTCCTCTCGCTACCGGAAAGCTTCATAAACCGGTTCG